GATACGGCTATCCATTTTATCCATATATCACATCTTTTATTGTAATTTCACTTGGGACAACGTGAGTCACACTCTATCAAAATTTGTATTTTCTATTCAATATATTCAATGAAAAATTGAAACAGGAGGATTCTCTATAGGGATATGCACATAAGAGAGAAATCCGGTTTGGTATCTGGGTAACAATTTCTGTTCTGGGGTTTACATATACACATATATGTTATTATAATTGATAATATTGATAATTGAAATTGAAAAGGATTGATTATTTAAAAAAAAAATGAATACTGATTAGTCATAAATCAATTTGATTTTCTTTTGCCATTCAATGAAACAAAATTTCATTGGAGATAAAAATGGAAGAATCGTTCGCTAATTCAAAGTAAATTGTTAATGTTTCCAATTTGTCCTGAATTTTGCAGTCTGTGACCGGAAATCCATTTTTTCTACTCTCAATAGAAAAGAAAAGGGATGTTTTTAAGCGATGTATATTTTAAGATACAATCAATCGAAGAGAAGAATCTAAACTAGATCCAATAAAAAACAGGAATTTCTTTTTAAAAAAGGATAAGTACAATGGTATTCAAGATAAAAAAAGGAGTGAGTGATAGAATTAGAATATAGATAATATTTTTATCCATTTTGGACCGAATTTGGCGGCATGGCCAAGTGGTAAGGCGGGGGACTGCAAATCCTTTATCCCCAGTTCAAATCCGGGTGTCGCCTGATCAACAAAAGATTTTTGATTTCTTTCCTATCTTGTGCCGATCTAATTCGACGAATTCTTGCGGAGCAAGAAGCAGAGGCAAAGGACTAAGTGGGCGTGTCAATACTCGATTTTGATAACCCATGGCGTAGGTTTTCTAAAAGACTGTCATTTTTTTTTCTCAAAATTGAGGTGTAGCCCAAATCGGTATTAATAGGGATGAAGCAACTCTCACTTATTCATTTAATGATTGACTCTCACCATTTATTTGATTTTTCAATTGAATCAAATAAATGGTGAGAGTCAATTCCGGGATTCAGAACTAAGGTCGGAAATCTCGGTATCCAAAGGTTCCTAAGGGACACTCTGTTTTTGCTACTAGAATTGAAGAAGAGATTATACGAAAGACTATAATAACAAGATCTCTTAAATTACCCTTATTCAAAGTAGTGTCTCATGACTCCGTCTGGTATTAAAAGAGTAAAGGTTAAAGTTGAAAAAAAAAAAGAATGTATTAATTAATAGTGGTGGTGGGTTCTCCTGATTCTTTCACAGAAAGAAAGACAGTAAGCTTAGATCAAATAGGAAATAGAGGTATCTGATAGATAGTTATCTATCGTGATGGTATATTTTTATGCTTTTTGCTTAGTAAGGAAAGGCATTAATATCAAAACAAACAATAGGTCTTACTATTCTTACATGCTCCATATAGAAGCATTCCTTTGATATTTCCAAGGAAAAGGCGTGTGTATCATCGTATTTGTACTAAATGCTTTCTGATTTTACCATAAACCCTAAAATAGAGAAACTTGTTACAAGTGTATTCATTGAATTGGTTCATCAATAAATAGTCTTACCTATTTTGACTCTGCGCCATTGATTCCGCTATGATTATTAATCAATAATAGAATAATTCCTTCATAGAAATAGGGGACATAATTCACATGGATATAGTAAGTCTTGCTTGGGCTGCTTTAATGGTAGTCTTTACATTTTCCCTTTCACTTGTAGTATGGGGAAGGAGTGGACTCTAGGGCTGGGCACTACTAATTGCTCAATCTAATCGTATCAATTCTTTATTGATCATTTTGCGAAGCCCTAAAAAAAGAAAAATGTCTTCCAAATTGTACTGGAATACAGTAATGAATGATTACTTTCGAAACTCAAATCTACGCATGATAGGCTATTTTTTCCAACCTAATTTTTCCTAAATATTCCATTTTAGTGAATCAGCTCTTATCATAATTATGGATATTACAATAAGAAAAACTAATACTATTTTTTTTTTCTTTATTTATTTCCCTTTTTCTTTTACCTTTCTAAAAGAAAGTCGTTCCGCTATTACGACAATACATATTTTCTTTCTATCGGAAACGAAGCTATTAGTGATTGGCCAAAGAGATCCGACACATAATAAGATGAGATCTTTCTGAGCGATCCACATATCACACATTTAACATTTGTTTTAGACTACTAGAAAAGTTTTGATGCTTTTTTTGATTCATCTCATGTTTAAGCATGAAAAATGGACAGGGTCTGCTCTACTCCTTTTACAAATCCGAAGAAGTTACTGTATAACTTAACTCCGCGGATCATCCGTTAATTGTTCAATCAATGACTTCTTGAGATGGGAAATCAAACTAAAAGAAATAGAGTGCTATCTATATGTACATCTAATATATGTACATACATATTGTATTGTAATTTGATCTATATATAATAATAACAATACTATAGCTGGTGTGGTAGAAAGAACTATATATATAGTTCTTTCTACCACACCAGCTTAGATAC